AAAAGGCATGACCAGGAGAATTGTGTAAAATAGAAAGTAAAGAGGAAAAGGCATGACCAGAAGAATTGTGTAAAATAAGTGAATTTATCCAGTTGAGGCATGATGGATTGAGATTGAATTCTTCCCTCCAGACAGCTTAACTCCGTCAAGCCTGTAGGAGTCTTTTTGAAGGAAACGAGAGTTGTGGTTGGTTGTTGACCAAACAAAAGCATGGGAGTTTTTGGGCGTAAAAGTTACTTTCTTCTTTATACGATATTTATAGTTAGATGAAAAGAGGGCTCAGGCATAACATAAGGACGATATCGGAATGTCTGAATCCGAAGCTATCGCCTTGATACGATAGAATGAGAAGTGAAATCGAAGTTTCCCGGGCTTCTGTGACGGAGGTTTTCTTAGTCGACCTAATCAATCGATTCCCCTCGGCATAGTTGAAATTCAAGTCTTAGTTCTTCCCACTTGGATGAGCGGTGAATACCTTTCTAAAGTAAAGATTTGGCTCGGATGGATCCGGATAGGATATTTTCACGCCTTGGCGTCTGGTTAAGACTTCCCCCCCGTCCTTCTCCTTAGGCTGGTTGAACCTTGAGATAGAAGAGCAATATGGAGGGTTTCTCCTGACCCTAAGTTGAAACCAATCATTTCTTTCATCAACATCAACGAATCACTATCTCTCTTTCATCGGTAGCCTTGCTTTAATAAAGCTTTATCCCGGGCTTTGTTTATTTGTGAAAGCAAATTAAGAGAAGTGAAGTGGGAGGTGATTCCACCAACGGTTCCTCTTCCAGGTCAGGTAAGAAGAGATATTCAAAATCGCCTATTTTATCCCATCAACTGAGAGAGATTATTTCATAGGTAATTATTAGTATATGGGGTCTATGTGGTTCTTTATACATTGATTTCTGGTCTTTGTTGACCCCTTATATTAAGTTAAGTAAGGGGATTACCTTCTGAGGATCCTAAAATAAAGGTGCTTTAGAAAACCAGGAATCGGTATTTGAACCCCGTCTACCATTTACATACCAGGAAGGAGCAGTCCATAGACGGACTCAGCTACAGCAATAGAGAGCGAGCCTAGGCAATGGGAGGTTCGCATTTGCCCAAAGAAGTGCTTTAGTAGCAGAATTTGAAAAGGAATTGATCGTGATAAGTACAAAAAGAATAAGATAGGGAGAGCAATGGATGACTTCCCAAGTAGTTGGTTAGCTCGTGCATCATGGGCAAGCGTGACCTGATCCGTGGTCAATTAAGACCAGAGAGAGCTCTTTTTTCTTGCATCAGCTATGAGAGAGCCGGTAAAGCAGTTGACATACAGAACCCTGAACCATGAGAATTGCCGCCTAGTAAAAGATACCCCGCGTCAAACATTTTGCTGCCAACCAAAACCGATTTCCTTTCTTTCCCAGAAAGCTCGGTAAGAGAGACGGTTGCACCTTGCTCTTCTGAGGCATTTATTTCACTAGCCTTTTTCTTGACACAGCCTTCCAGCTTCACTCCATCCCTAGTAGATTAGAGCACTGAAAGGGGGAGGAACTTCATTGCATCTCTTGGTTCGAGAAAAAAAAAAAAGAAAGGTTAGAACTCATTCGTTGTGGATTTCCACCAACTGCTAATGCCTAATTGTCAAAAAATCCGTCCCAGATAGAAGAACTCCACTTTGGCGGTGGGCTTAGACTAGTCCCCGTCTTCCTCGCCAGTAGCTTTCAAAGGGTTGAAAGCGAGTAAGAGCTGCAAGCGAATTCAGAATTCTCTTACACGATCAAGGCAGGTTTTAGAGAGAATAGCCGGCCCCGACCGCTTCAAAAGCAAAGCGGGGCTGCTGGAAAGATTCCTATAGCGGGGAATCCATCGCCGTTCAGGAACAAGCTGAACGGATCTTTTCCGATATTCGTCTTCGACGAATTCGTGAAGCGGATATTGATCAATATCAGTTTGTACCGGAGGGGGGAGGGGTAATCCCTTTTCCCTTAATCCTGCCTGGGAAGAAGAGATTGACGATTTAGCTCTAAGAGCAAATTCTAATGATCTCGACGTAAATTCAAAGTCAAGGCCTTGCTCTTAAACTATCACCCTGAAAGAAGATACCCAAGTTTGGTGATACTTGAATTTTTTCCCTTGTCCTAACTGGCCAGTCAGTATTTGGTGGTTTCAGAGTGAGTTCGTTGAAACGGGATACCCGTGCCGATAGAATCTCTGGATTCAAGTGCTCGGTCAGATATCTTTCCCTTTATAAATAGAAATCGGCTTTCTGCCTTTATTCGGCTAAGTTTTAGCTTTAGCGTTGGGACTGAACACTTAGGGCATGAAATGCCGGATAAGCATAGAGTGGGGTTGGGGTATGCATTCAATGCCTAGTCGGCTGCCATAGAGTGGGCATAAAATGCCAAGTCGGCTAAGCATGCCATATCGGTCTGAGAAGTATGACCTTAGAATACGATATTAGAATAAGCATGAAATGCTAAGGGAAAATCGACTTGAAAACCATTTTCAATCTCAATGGTGTCAGTTTCGCACGAGCTCATGGGCTAAGAAAACATTTTCCATCGAAGTTCAGTCCAATAGAGAAAGACCATGGTGGTACGACTATCGAGTGGTCCCTAAGAGCTCTGAGGACAGTAGCTCTGTCTCTAACTAATATGAAGGGGCTTTCCAGGAAAGGGGGCTTTCCTTTCTTTCTTTCAACTCTCTTACTGAAAGCGATTGCCTGAATTCAAATTAAGGCTATGAAAGTGAATTCAAAGGGTTCTTGATCTCTTGGAGCAGAACCGAAGATTACCTTATCGGGGGCCTAAACTCCAGTTTTCAGCTTAAAGACCTCTGGGGATTGATTCATAGGATACTGCTCTTAGTCCTCTTTGGATGTATTTCCACTGCCTATTGTAATGATATAAAGCATTCATCCCTGAATGCCCAATGAGGAGTTTGAGTTCAATCTCTGATTGATCTTTCTTTGCCTTATACCGAATTCTATCCCAAAAATGCACTCCTATCCCTATTTCAAATTAAAAGGTCGAGTAGACTAAAGAGACTGGAAATAAGTATATGCTTACTCATACGTAACTAGAAAGCCGTAGGTCCTATACCCCTATCTCACGATTCAAAGCCTTTCTTGGTGGATTACCTTATCGGTACCCTAAACTCAGGTTTGATAGACCTACGAATGCAGCTCTTATCTTTGGACTACGGCATTACACGGCATTCTACAATGAAGAGAGGGATCGGAGATTGATCGCAGTAGCTGGTAAGAAGAGAGATTTTGATTCAGGAAAGGGTCTTGCTATTAACATCTTTCTTGCTTTCGCTACGACCCCTTTGGAACTAGTTCAAATAAGGTCCTCTTGGAACTCTTCTGCGTGCTGCCGGTCTTCCCCTCGCGTGGGGTTCGGGAAGGCCTAATCATTTCATAGGAAGAGCCGAACCGGGCTCCTAACCTTAGGGAACTTCAGAAAGGAAAGGATGAGCGGATATCAGTTCTTACTTGATCATCGTCGCAGACGCGGATCGCAAATGAAGGTCCTTGCTTAGGACATTAACACCTGACCTACGCCTTCGAGAAGCGAGACCTACTCCCATGAAGCCCTCTCTTAGTGACGGTCTCGTCAACAACCGCAGGGGTTATGCGGATTCTGACTCGATCTTCCTAGAATCGCTTTTGAACTTGTTTTAAATTGAAATTTAAAAGGCTGCATTCCAAAATATCATAAGAGAAGAATGCTATCTCTCTAAGTTGTTTAGCTATTCTCATTGACTTCTTTCGATGGTATGCAGATTTGAAAGGAGGAAGACTCAGGAGGCCAAGCTAGAAAGAATTTTTCTCACGTCTGATAGACAGATAACCATACGAGCAAGAGTAGCTACCGTACGAGTGTAATACTTAAAAGGAGACCAAGAGATAGGAGGGAGACTCAACTAGCAGACTGGGAGTGAGGTGAATATTCCAGTTAATCTGGCTAAAGGAAGGAAGCGGTTAGGCTAAGACTCCGTTACCGAAGGAAGAGCATTATTTATATTTAGGGCACGCCAAATAAAATGTCTCACCTTTGGGGGGATGTTGAGGCTCCACACACCATGCCATTTAACTTTAACAACATTTTGAGTTCCTGATGACGTACCTGGGCTGGTCAAAGCTGGTTGCAGCATGAGGAGATGATATGCACTACGGACTGTGTATGATCCCGTCTTAGAGTACTGCCACACTAATTTGTCCTGGGGTTGTCGGGGACTAAGATAAAGTTGTTTAACCTGTGCTACTTCAAAAGAAAAGGCAGCAGGACCTGTTCTAACAAGGGGATATTCCAACCGAGACCATCCTCTTGCAGTAGAGAGTCAACTGTTGCATTCTCGTCCAGCAGGTTCGACCGAGACCATACCCGAAAACCACACTGTTTAGGTAGCCAACCATCTTTCCAAATCCTCACACTTCTTCCATTCCCAATCCGCCAACATAAACCCTTGTGGAGAACCTGTCTAGCCGCGTGAATACTTCTCCAAGTGTAACTCGGGTTGTAACCGAGAGAGGCCTGCATGAAATCGGAAGACGGATAGTACCCGGCTTTGAGAACTTGAGCTAGCAAAGAATCTTCATAATGCACTAATCGCCATCCCTGCTTAGCTAACATAGCCAAGTTGAAATTGTGAATTTGTCTGAACCCCATACCACCTTCCTTCTTCGACTTGCATAGCGACTCCCAATTAATCCAGTGAATTTTTCTCTGATCATCCTTGTGTCCCGTTTCGGATGAGCATTTCAATTTCCCTACATAGAGATAGTGGCAATTCAAAACAGCTCATAAGGTAGGTTGATAGGCTTAAAGTGCCAAATAAGGCATTCTATCAGACTCTGGATCTTGAATTGCTCTTAACTTAGCAAAATGTAAAGCTCTTCCTCCAATCCCTTAGGGCTAGGACATATGTTGAAGGTAATTATCCCCTTCTAGTACCAATCCGGTCCATGTGCTGGCTTGGCATGGAAGGACGGCTACCTTTTTCGCAGCCATAACTCTTCCCTAAGCATTGAGCTTACGCGAACGAAGCCTCCCAGTCTTTCATCAGGCTACCCCCACTCCGTTAGTCATGACTCCGCAAAGGTACCAAGAAAGAGACAGAGCTTCCGTAGGAATACGGGTAAGAGGAAAAAAGGTTGAAGTTAGTCAGACAAGCACGGTTAATCGCCCGTCTCCAAGGATGCATCGCGACTACCTTAAGTGGACCCCTACCAAAGAAGCCCAGCCGATCCTTTTACCTCGACCGATGGTTCCGCAAGTTCCTCCAAGTCACCAAGGAAGAGGGGGCAAGAAGCCAAGGAAATTGGATGCCCTATCCACCCTCTCAGGCCACCGTCAAATCCTCCACCCAGAAGTTATGACCCCAATGCTCGTTGTGAGTTTCATATGGGTGGAATAGGACACTGGACCAACCGATGTTTCTAAGGCATAGAATCCAGGATCTAATTGATGCAGGCCTACTCAGGTTCGAGAAGGACGAAAGCAAGGTAAGGTTAATAAGAATGCATCTCCAGTAAAGAAAGGGAAATGTTGAAGGAAGCCCGCAGACCGATGTAGCCACTAAAGGGAGAGAAGGGTTGGACTCGTCACTGACTGGGAGACAAAGGTGGGCCACCTTAATTAGCCCATCTTGAGAGGCACAATGGGGGCTTCCTGCCAGTGGGTAACCCAAGCCCAAGGGTATGACGACAATAGAGCGGAACCGTCTGTGGTTGACTCCTATGGGGTCCAAGTTCGATAGATTCTTTCTTTCTCACAGTCGCTTCAGTCGCGGCTTCCTCTGTCGAACCGTATCTGGAAGTTGAAAAATCGAATCCCAGTCCGAAAGAAGAAGAAAGGGCTTGGCTTTCATCCCACGTATATTAACGGAATATCTGTGACACAGCTACCTTGTTCACCGAGATACCATTCCATAAAAGGGTCCAGGGCAGCAAACCATAAGCAAGGAGTCTTCGAGAGCCAGAGCAGGGGAAGGACAAGAGCTATTTTAAGCCAGTCAGCTCTCCGAGCAATTAGTTTGAAAGCGGAATCAGGAAGTAAAATGAGAAAACAAACTGTTTTCTTTCCGGAAGTTCACTTGGCATACTCTTGTCAAGCATCACATCTCTTTCAATCAGTTGAAAGCTTGAAGGCGCAAGGGGACTGATTATACTCCCTAGAGATTCAAGTATTATTGCTAGCAGGGGATTCTGATTAAAATGTCCCATCTCTTGCGAACAGGGGATTCCTCGAAAACACTAGCAATTGATCGGAGAATAACTAGGAGAGAAAGAACTAGGAAGAAATAACTCTAGCAACAAGGAAAGAGAACTCCTAAGAGTAAGAGCAGCCCTTCGTGTAGGAAGGTGTAGGAGCGAAGCCACTCTTGCCCCTTCTTCCACTAGTCTTAGAGCTAGGAACTGGGAAAGAGTAACCGAGAAAAGGCATGAATGAAGGAGGTTTCTAAGGAATGAAGGAGCCTAGTCTATTTGAGGCGGGATGCCCAAGAATAGAAGTAGCCATATGCCGAAAATCGTCTTCTGTGATGTCAGGGAGAAATCGTCTGCTCACTTACGACAAGAGGGCATTATCTGCCATTGATTCTAGCACAACCGATTCGATGTCAAAGGACAAAGGAAAGGCGACAAAAGCTCTTATTCCAACAAGCCCAGAAAAGAAAGAGGAGAAATTGGCTTAATTCTTACCGATGATATTACTAGTTATTCCGACAACAGCTTATGATATCACCCTTTTTAAATTGAAATTGAAATTTAAAGGCTGCAGGGATTTCTATTTAAGAGCCGGGTGAGCAATTTCGTGCCTGGTATTCCTTATTTTTTTGATAGCACAGGTGATCCCTAATAAAAAAAAGCTCGCTTCACTAACAAAGATAGAATGAGTAAGAAAGTCGCTTCAAGCTCAGTTAGTCGTGGAGTGATTTCAGGAGGGTTGGGTTGACGCAAAACGGATTCGAGGTCCTTTGTCGACATGGTTTCAAGCATATTTCTATATAGATCTCTTTCTTTATTTTGGCTTAGAATTATTATTGAATTTCTTTTCAGAATCACACACCTTATGTAGTTACTATTTAAAACATAGGAAACCCTAGTCGAATAGAATTCTTCTTATTATATACCTTTTTCATTACTATTACATCTGTAAAAATACATAGTAAAAGGAAGGTTCTCAATCTGCCTGATCCTGAAAGGATGCATAGTAAGAGAGGAGGAAAGGAGGATTAGAATTACGATTACGCCTTTACTAGTAGCATCTTCTTTTCCTGCTACTCTAGCTATTCTAGAAACTAAATAAAGCCTTCACTTCAAGCTTTGTTTGGGGTGGCCTTTCTTCTTTTGCGGCGTCTGAACTTTTTGAATTCAAAAACCCTTGTTGCTAGACTTTCAATATTGCTAATATCGAGCAAAGAAAAGAGTTTTCTTCTGACTTTTTCTAAAATAAGTCCTAAGTATAAGTACCCGGGGTACTCTAACTCTCTTTTTTTAAGACTAAACCCAGGTAATTGAATAGAGTAGATTCTTACCAAACCAAACAAGCCGTTCCATAATATATAATATATAATATAATAGGCTCCACGAAAGTAATGTTTGTTGGCAATAGGCTGAAGCCCTTTATTGAATTCATTCTCGTATCGGATCAGAAAATAGCTCTGCCTTACAAAACAAAGAGTGGTTAGCTGAAGTGGATTCTCTCTTTTGTAGTAGTAGTAGATGCCGAACCTGCTGTGCCCCATTGACTAAGAAGGGGGCGGGCGTTTGAGGCTGAGGAAAAGGGGTTGAAATGGTGGCGGAGAAGTTTGCTGGTAGAGTTGAGGAGTCTGGGAGACATTGTTTACATGAGGAGGTGCCAGCTGGTTGAACACCGGATAAGAGTAAGCAGGAACCACCTGCAGTGCTTGTTGATTCTTACTGCGAGGCCTTGCCATTGAGTAAGCGCTTGAAGTCAGCTCTTTTCATTGAAAGATCCGGTCTAAGCTAAGCTGCAAGATAGGCTAGAGTCAGAGTTCAAACCACTTCTTTCAATAAAATAAGGTCAGGCATTGACTAATTAGTAAGTCGACTAATTAGTAAGTCAGCTCGAAAGAAGTCAAAGCGGAATAAAGAAGTACTTGCGTATAATAAAGACAATAAAGAATGGCATGAAGGTAAGGACTCAATTTCAATCTAGTTCATCTGGATTGAGAGTGGCTATAATACGGAATATCCGGTCTTCCAGATCCGCTGCTAGCTGTCCTTCCTAAGCAGTTGAATGAATCCCGAGAGAAAGCACTACACTACTTGAATCTTTGTGAACTAGAACAGCTACCGAGATGGTTGACTTTACGGAATGAAACTAGTGAAGTTTGCCTAGAGGCTTCAAGCTAGAAGGAAATAGTTAATAGCACTTGCAAGAGGAGGGAGTAGTGATTCAAGTTCAAACTACTAATAGAGCGAAGTCGGTGCTTGATTCAGTCAGTCAAGGCATTGAATCAAGTCTTTCTTTAGAGCTCATCTGGACTGATTAAATGTTAGAAGAAACTAGGCAATCAAGCAAAGAAAGAAGGCAAGCAAATGAATCGTCTCGGGGATGACTACTTTGCTCTTCCTATCCTAGCCCTATGAGACCTTACATGCTGGTTTCTAGTCTTCTCCACCGGAGGTAACAGTTTGCAGTCAAAACGGTAACGGTTGTTGGTGTCTGCTCATAGCTTCTTGTTCCTCAATCTAATTGATCGTATATATAACTCCGATCAGTACCAGGCTTGGCATTCTCAGGTGGCTTCGCCGCAGGTACCACACCGGTAGTTTATGGCTTCTTCCATTGAGTGAGCGTCTTCGACCTAGTTACTGTATTCTCTCTCGCCTTTTCGAATGAAAACAAAAAGCCATAGCGTACTTTTTCAGGGCTGGGCGAATCTGGCGCTTATAGAGTACAGCGGCACCACGCGAAAAAGTTAAACAAGGCGAAGGGAGTTACCTTTAGACTAGTAAAGGATCGTCAACAAGGGCGTTCTAGTGCGTTGTAGATTCTTATCCAATACTTGTATCATTTGATGATGCCATGTGAATCGCTAGAAAGATGTAAAGTAAAGTGTATGGCTAACCCAATAACGAAAGTTTCGTAAGGTGACTTTCGCATCCGTCATGAAGCGACTAAAATAGCGTATATAGAGTCAAACCGCCCTTCTCCCGCAAATAGCTTCTTCTCTTCCTCTATCTCTATAAATTCATTCCTTAAGGCAGATAGGATTTTTTGAAACTTATATTCTATTACATACGCCAAAGGCAACTGATTCAACAACAGCTATCACATCACAGCTATCTCCTCGCTCTAATCCACTGCTACATGAACTATGAACCATCTGCTCCTATTCCGCTTCTTTCTATACTATATAAGATAATATCTCTTTATTCTTCAATCTCTTCCTATTCTTTTTCACCCCCTTTAGAGAAGACTCCACCAGAACAGGAAAGTCAGAAGTCGATGGTTAAGGTTCCTGTCCCACTTCCCTGGCTAGCTTTAGTAGCTTGTGTACTAGCCTCTTCTATACCAGCTGATTCAATAGCAGGGGATGAAAAAACCGCTCCAAGGACGGCTGGCACCCAACAAGTTGGCAAAGACAATCCATCAGGGAAAGCCAGAAAGTCAGATAGTGAAAGCAAGGGCAGGTTCAAAGAGGAGACTAAGACTAAAACGAAGTCGAAAGGAAGTCGTTCACCTGCATTGGTTGCTAAAGCCCTAAAGGTTCGAAAGCCAGACCATAATATCGAGCTAGCAGCTTAAGAAGCACAGATTTAGAAAGTGGTATAGGTGGTGAAAGTGACAACAGATGCTGCAGCCGCTTCAGAACGCACTGATGCTAAATGACGGACAGAGCTTCTCCGCTACGGCATAGGAGAAGAGGCCTACGCACGTTGAAGTAGGTGTCTAGGCGGAAAGACTAGTGAGAGAAAGAAGGCAAGGTGGGCCCGAGTGGATACTAAAGTGGGTTCAGATAGACAAGAAAAAAGTTGGGCTGAGAT